ATCATCTATAAACATGGACAGAGAGTCGTCGATACCCTTTTCCATGAATGGGTATCGAAGATACAAACCCCCCCCCCTTCCCGCGGTATGGGGCTACAAATCAAACTGACCTATAGGTAAGAGCCAGATTCGACTATTTCTTCCTCTTCTTAATAGCCACCCGAACCCGGAATTGTCTTATGAATCATCAATCAGATGATTCCTTTTGAAATCACTGTGGAAGAGCGAACGAGCCCCACTAGTTGATAGAGCTATCTTCTCGTTCGATCAAGTATTATGATACTTGGATCTTATCCGTGATATTGAGAAAGGATCCATAAAAATCTCTATGGATTTTCCCAATTTCATTTTGTGTTTTGTGTATAGTAAAATACTACAGTATATAACATAGATAGTTATATTTATATATAACAACATAGATTTTTTATTTATATATAACTATCACTAAAACTACTACAGTACCCTACCCTATATAACATTACTTTTCTTTATTGGATTGTTTTTTGTTTATTATTGTCTCCTTTTTCCGAAGTTCTATTTCCTTCGGATAAATCGAAAACCCCAGAGTATACCTTTTTTTGAGGGCGGAACAAAAAAAGAAATTTAGAAAATTTCCCCCTTTCCCCTTTCCCTTTATCCGTCAGAAGAAAAAGAATTCGCTCTTTATTTTTGTTCTTATCTCTAAAAGAAATCGAAATTAAATAAAATAGGAAATTGGGGTTTAAAATGAAAGTTGTTTTCTCGTATTCGTTCTCCGTTGCATTGGCGGAACAAAAATATCTGATATATCGATGTGGAAATTTTAGGCACATGAAATGGAGCGATGATCTGATATCCATATCGAAATCCTATATAGATAGAAATGGGTCCTTTTTTATGTTATGGAATCATAAAAAAAGAAAGATATTGAAATCGATTTGTGATTCGAAAGAAATACTTTTCGGTGGAAGAAAGGAATAGTGATTTATTCCTATGGAGCATTTATGAACAAACAAGAGAAGAGGATTCAATCGGAAATATCGACAAATTCGTGCGCGGTCCAAGGAACTAAAAAAGCTCGCCCGCTTTCGACAACTTTATCTGTATCGACTATTTTTTAATATCAGAATAGATGATATATTCATGATTCAATGGGTCAGGTCCACTTACTTTTTCTTTTCTTGATTTCGAATTTTTCCGATATGTTTTATTGAGAAGTAGGAAGACTTTTGTTTAGTGGTTCATAACCCCGGTCGGGTATCCATAATAGGTCTATGTACCAGGGCTAAAAGAAAATAGGAATAGGATAATAATAATAATGAAACGAAAAATGGGGAGAAGTATAACCTGTAGTGACATAGCAATCCTCTTAATCGAATTCTAATTAATGTGATTACTTATTATCTTATCCTAATGAATCCCAATGAACCCATCTTAATGAACAAACATTTCGTTTGAATGAATAAACGTTCAACTTGAATTCATTCGACTGAAAAATTCATCATGCGGGCTTATTTTTTCTAAAATAAGTGATTTTCTTTAGGAAAGATAAGCGGGAATAAAGATAAAAAATGTATTTTGTATTATCTGCTAAAAAGTCTAAGATTTTGGACCGCGGAATTTTTTTGAAAAGCCCTTTATCGGATTTGAACCGACGACTTACGCCTTACCATGGCGTTACTCTACCGCTGAGTTAAAAGGGCCCCCATTATCTAAAATTTAGAAAAAGCCATTGGTTGTTATGAGTCTACTGCATTACCTATGTAGATACTATATATATTATCTATATATCTATATATATAGATACAGTAAGATATAGATACATGTATGAATAGGGGATCATTCAGGAAAATAATAATAAATGGAATTTACCCCGGAAGTTCAAGTTCTATAGTAAAAAAAAGTAATCCAATTCGGATTTTTTTAATAGCAGCCGTGCTATGAATTCTTTCACGGCCATCCTAATTTCTTTTATTCCTCTATCCTATCAAGAAGAGATTTACTTATTTATACGTGTACTAATCTAACATAGATCCAAGAATATATTTCATTGAATCCCTTCCTAGATTTCTACATAATGATTTTGAATTAATCAAAACAAAAATGCTATCGTTTTTGAATGAATTTTCCGTCTTAAGAGTGAGATAGAAATCAGCATATTCAATCCGAGCGATGAGTTAATTAAAATTAATTAGTTAAAATGGAATAAATAAAATCGAATTTGACATTTAATCTTTTTCTGTCTGTCGGACAAATCAATCCCTAAAAGACCATATAACTTTGTTATATGATGTTCATAAATGACAAATATCGAGTCATTATATTGACAATTCCAAAAAACGGAGCATACTATGATCGTAGTATGATGGCGGTCGGGCAGGTATGCCCCTATCGTCTAGTGGTCAGGACATCTCTCTTTCAAGGAGGCAGCGGGGATTCGACTTCCCCTGGGGGTAAGGTTCCACGAAAAGAAGTAAATCGTGGATTATCAATAAACCTCGAATTTATTCTTCCGGGGTCGATGCCCGAGCGGTTAATGGGGACGGACTGTAAATTCGTTGACGATATGTCTACGCTGGTTCAAATCCAGCTCGGCCCACTAATTCGCCATTCCCATAAGAATGATGTAACCAAATAGATTTGTCCTCTAGAAGTGCCCGATAGCCAAAAGGGGACAAAATTTGTCTGTAACATCCCCTTTTTTTGATTTCTACCGTGTTTGGATCTGGTTATTGGTAATAACCACAGGATTCCTAGGAATCCTGTTATTCTCACTCTAGTTTCTATCCATGTGCAGTATTTCAAATAGCCGTCTTTGTCTTTATTATAAGAAAAACTATTTGTCTTTATTATAAGAAAAACTATTTGAAATATAAATGATTCAAATGAAATTAAAAAAAAAAATAGTAGATATCCTGTAAAACTCACCCCGGGATTCTGGGATTGTAGTTCAATCGGTCAGAGCACCGCCCTGTCAAGGCGGAAGCTGCGGGTTCGAGCCCCGTCAGTCCCGACATCGGATCCGGCGCGGTGAATCCATCCATTTTTTTTTCTCTATTTTCTGTGAAGAGAGGGGGCGCAAGGCGGGATCCTGTCGCCTGAAGGATCCTGAACTTCTTTGTTTGATTCGAATTCGAATCAAACAAAGAAGTTCAATTACTTTAATATTAATTGACGGGGAAGAGACATGTGTAGTTGGAGGTATCGCCGTACTCATGATTCCAAGAGAGACAATACCAGTTTCACTTTTTTGATTACTCCCGATCAATGAAATAGAATAAAGTATCCATATGCTTCCAAGGGTACATATCAAAAAAACGGTATTTGTTACGATACACAATAAAATTCATGGAGTTACCCGACTGGGACATTTTTTCGACGAAAACCCCTTTTCTAGCTTCTAGTTCCAATTTTTTGTGGAACCTTACTTAATTAATAATTGAAAACAATCTATCTATCTCATCCAAATTGCATGTCGAAGTTGGGTGTACGTATCCCAGTTCCAATCCAAGGAAGAAAAAAGTTACTAACTAAAACCTAAACTAAAATAGTGAATTTGTCGGAATATTCGATTTTTTATACCAGTAATCCGCCTTTATTACATTTATCGGTTATCTAAGAGGATTGGACCACGAAAAAAAACACTTTGTTTCGAACTCGTCCCTTTTCCATTTGACTCCTACTATTTAGGTATGCGGCCAATGGAATATCGCACCGGTCAGACGGCACTCCGTCTTAGATTAGATGATTGTTATAAGGACCGCGATTGGTCGTTTCTATAAAATTAAGAAATAAAGATCAAAGTATAGAGTGGAAAAATAGGAGAAATTCGATGGGATTCGAGATTGGATTGGCGATTCCACTTTTTATATGGATAAAAGGTCCTCTTATGTTATACTATTCCATTTTCGACGATGAATCCATTTAATAGATCAGATATTGTTATTCGTAATATGAATCCGATTCATTATCATCAAGATGCAATCCACCTATTGCGTTTATATTACAGAAGAAATACTTTCTTCTATGGGATTAGATCCCGCGTTATTGCGAAGCAAAAACCGATGAGATTATGGAAGTTAATATTCTCGCATTTATTGCTACTGTGCTATTCATTCTAGTTCCTACTGCTTTTTTACTTATCATCTACGTAAAAACGGTTAGTCAAAATGATTAATTTGACTCAAACTTTGAATTATTAGCTCCTCATAAGAATAAAAGAAGAAATTTAAACGAAATAAGCAGGACGGAACTAACAATCTAAGTACACTAATGGATAGTGTGGTAGAAAAGTTCATATAGTCCTTTCTCCTACACTATCCGTTAGTATATTCTATACAGTCATATTATATAAAGATATGGTCTCGATATATGTACATGCGAATTAGGTACATATACTGACATGTATATTACATATATGATATGTACATAGAAACAACACCCCAATTCTATCTCTTCAATATACCCATTGTGTTGATTTTGATCGATCGGAAATCGTCGAAGTTCAACTCCTCTAATGCCTAGATTTCTGATTAGTCTCAGCACGGATCTCGGGGTCTCTCGAAACAATCAATGAGGAAAGGAAGGGTTGTATGGTTATATATTACCAAAAAGTTTTTTTCGCATTCCAGTAATTCGACTGAGCTGTTAACACACGATCCAAGGGGTTATATAATAACTTCTTCGGGTTTGGAAAAGCAGAAGTAAACCTCGCAAATTTTTCATGCTTGAACCACGATATGAGATTAGTTGTGCGTTAAAAAATAAAGCATAAAAAAAAATTCGTAGGAGTATAAACGGTAAATAGGCGCGGCTCACCCAACACAGCAACATCTTTTTATGCATAGTAGTTTGCAATATTTCGGAATAGGAAGACTTCGGTAGGAAAAATTTCCTATTCTTTGTATTACTTTTACTATTATTAATATTAATTTAAGTTTATAAATACGAGTAATATCGGAATCCAATTATTTCCATATTTGTTTGATCTAAAGGTTCTCATTCATATATTACCGTCTTCCAATAAAATTTCTTTGGAAAATAGAAATTAAAAAAAAAACAACAAAACCCTTCTCATAACGATCTATTCCAAATTGATACAGTTCAATTATTCAACTTAACTTAATTAATAGTGCCGCTAGAGTCCACTTCTTCCCCATACTACAAGCGAAAGGGAAAAGGTAAAGACTACCATTAAAGCAGCCCAAGCGAGACTCACTATATCCATGCCAATTATGTCCCCTATCTTTATGAAAATGAAGGAATTATTCCATTATTGATAACTAATAATAGCGAAATCTGTGGGGAAGAGTCAAAATGTCTGACCTAATTGATGAACTAATACAAAAAATGTATTCTTAACAAGATTTCTTGTGATTTTATTTCTGGTAGAATCAGAAAGTATTAAGCATAAAGAAGATATACAACTATTTCGGAAGTCTTAAGGAAATGGTTATTAATGGAACATGTAGGAAAAGTAAGATCCATTGTTTGTTTTGTTGCCTTTCATAAGAACATAAAAAAAATGCAAGTCTTTTATGGAACCTCCAGATTGTATAAATCTAGTATGAACAGCCCTTATACCTATATATGCATATGACTACACTTTCGCCGGGGCCGGGCAATATTTTTTTTACTTCTATTTTGGCGGTAAGGGATTTTATATCTTTTGTTGATCAGGCGACACCCGGATTTGAACTGGGGAAAAAGGGATTTGCAGTCCCCCGCCTTACCACTCGGCCATGCCGCCAAAACGATACAAACAAAATCGATATAGATGGAAATCTTCTTTTGGAGGATTTATTAAACCCTTCCTTTTCTCTCTGATTTGAATTGGATCTTACGGTTTCTTTATCCTTTTCAAAAAGGACAAAATCCTTCTGTTTTAGATCTAGTGGATCTCTTGATTGTATAGCCTTTCAAAACAGACATACAGCACTTAACTTAATATAATCTGATATAATCAGAATTTGAGCGATTCTTAATCGAATAATAACTTCTCCTTTCTTTTTTCTATTCAAAAAAGCGGATTCCCAATCACAGAATCAAAAAAATAAGGAAAAATGGGAACTATGAACTATTCACCGAGAATTCATGAACGGCTTTTGTATTTTGATTTGCCATTCTTTCTTTTTCTTAAAGAAAAAAGAAAAGAAAGCGGATATCCGACTAATTCGTATCAATTATTTTCAATAAGAAATCTTTTTCCATTTCAATTATAACAACAATTATGTGTTTATGTAAACCCTAGAACATACATTATCACACAGACATCCAGTCGGTGCCCTGTCCGGGCATCCTCTCTTATATCTTATAGTGAATAGTCGTGCTTGTTGAATATTGCATTCAATATTTTTTTTTGAATGAATTGAATTGAAATTTGATCAAAAGATATAGCATCACCTCTGTTGCTGCAAATGGAATTGCGATAAAAGATGGGATATGCAGATAGGGAAATAGCCACATGTATATATGTATTAATAAGTATAAATCAAACTCTTCTTACGCACTTCAATCGTATTTTACTAATTTCAAAAGAGACAAAAATGCCCCCTTTCTTTGCCATTTTTTTTTGAACAATGGAATTCATGAAATAAGTTAAGTGTTAAAATCAATTCGACACTCTATTATCCTATCTTTATCTCATTCCTAGAGAATGGATCAAATCCTGAATCTATTTCAACTACCCAACCTGATAATAATATCCTAATGATAGGTACAAATGGGATCTTTTTTTTATCTTCTATATAGGACTACATAAGTTGAAGTGATGGAGTTTTGTTTCCAGGTTTTGTTTCCAGGAATGTTTTATTAATTCATTCCTATTTGTATCCTTCGCAAATTGCAATTTTATACGAAAATTTCTCTTTATTCCCCCCCCCCCTCCCCCACACACATACCAATACGTATTTCATATATAGGAAATTCTATACAATTTCATGCGATTCAGTAAAAAGAATATACATTCCATGATTGCTCGGTCGACCCATATGGGTCGATGAAGAGTGGGCCAATAGTGGGATTTTCGAAAAACGGGAAAATGAATTAAGATGCTACGGGATAGAAATGAGGGAATGTCTACAATACCAGGGTTTAGCCAGATACAATTTGAGGGATTTTGTAGGTTCATTGATTGGGGCTTGGCCGAAGAACTTCATAAGTTTCCAAAAATTGAAGATACAGACCAAGAAATGGAATTTCAATTATTTGTAGAAACATATCAATTGGCAGAACCTTTGATAAAAGAGAGAGATGCTGTGTATGAATCACTCACATATTCTTCTGAATTGTATGTACCCGCAGGATTGATTTGGAAGCCCGGTAAAGATATGCAAGAACAGACCATATTCATTGGAAATATTCCTATAATGAATTCCTTGGGAATCTCCATAGTAAATGGAATATACAGAATTGTGATCAATCAAATATTGCAAAGTCCCGGCATTTATTATCGTTCAGAATTGGACCATAAAGGAATTTTTATCTATACCGGGACTATAATATCAGATTGGGGAGGAAGAT